AGAATCCGTATTTCTTTATTGTGTTGTAATAAAAAAATGGGGAAGAATAAATCCTTTTTTTATTGAAACATGTTCGTTCATTCATACTACTTATCTTAATTTATTTTTATTCTATCTTCCCGGAGTTTATTCTCCGGGGAATTTTGTTTCAACCATTCCTGTATATAATTTGATAATCTCTTTTATTTGATAATCTTTTTTGAAATGATGCAAAGACAATTCTTATTTAATATAGCTATTTGCGCAGGTATTTTACGATTAAGAAGCAATTGCCTCTTGTACAGATTATGTATCAATCTACTATAACTATAGGAAACCTCGTTCTCACGAGTTACTGCATTTATCCGAGTGATCCACAAACGACGAAAATCTCTCTTTTGCCTACCTCTATCTCTATAAGCGGAAACCAAAGCTCTCATTTTCTGTTGAGTAATAGTTCGAGTAAGTCTTGAACGAACCCCTCGAAAACTTGATGCAAATAAACGAATTTTTGTTCGGCGTCTCCGAGCTGTATATCCTCGTCTAACTCTGGTCATTTAATCAAATTAAACTTTGATGAATAACTAATTGATTTCTGTTCGTTCAGTCATTCTTTTTCCCCGGTTCAATTAATAACAAAACGGATTATTCCGATATATAAAATATAAATTCCAATGGCTTTTGCTACTATAACCTTCCCAACCACAATTTTTTATTTTATTTCTTTCAGTCTTCGCTTGTGGAAATAAGAAATTCGACCAATCCAATCAATAATAAAAAAAATTTGTAAAAAAAATTAATTTATAAATTATTTAAAATAAAAAAAAAATAGTGGATTCCTTCGTTTCTATGGTTACTTCTTAAACGGTGAGGTCCTCTCTATACACCGGAGCTCTTTCTCCCATTCCATTTAATCAATGTTTTTGGTAACTTGTACAGTTCGCACTTTTTGGCTCTACCCATGAATTATACAGTAATAGGTCTTTTCACAATGAGAGCTATCCATACAGTGACGGCATTTAATTATGAAAGTTGGCTAGGTAGCTGACCCTGTTAGTCCGTTATTTCAAGAATAGGAGCATAATTGTTTTGCTTCTTAAATATTGTTTCCCCGCTTAATGGATAACCTTTTGTTACCAATGGAGAATTTATTTTCATCTCAAATCGAGGTGATTGGATTTGCACCAACAGAAACCATAAAATTCATACACAATCAATAGAGGTATATGATACATCTTTTTTTTTTTAGTTTTATTTAGATAGTAAACATTATTCTTCCATTTTTCCATTCTATCTATTCATTGGTACTAGTCATTGATACTGGAACAATTGTATCATTTGTTCGAGCTCATGATCTAAACGAGTCGCACATACACCCTAGTACATGTTCCTCGACGCTGAGGGCATCCTCGAAGAGCGGGGGATTTCGTGACATTTCGGATTGGCTGTCTTGCGTTTCTAATAAGTTGTTTAATAGTTGGCATGTTGAATCGTATATATATGATGGGATTATAATGGGCTGGTTTAGATCGATCTTAACCCGATGATTATTAATTTTTTCCCTTCAATTGAATGAATATTTTACTTGGGTAAAATCAAAATATTCAATATCAAATCACGGAAAATTCAAATTACGGTTTGAAATGGAATCATGTATTTACACGGAATCCCCAGCATTTTCGACCGCTACAAGATCAATAATGCCATAAGCTTGGGCTTCTGTTGCTGACATAAAAACATCCCTTTCCATGTCTTCGGATACAACCCATAAAGGGTTGCCCGTTCTTTGTACATAAACCCTTGTGAGGGTTTCGCGAAGTTTCAGTAGTTCTTCTGCTTCCAAGATGAATTCCCCTGCCTGTGCCTCATAAAAAGAACTAGCAGGTTGGTGAATCATAACCCTGATTATATAACATCCATCATGAGCGGCTCCTCTATCTCACACGATTGGTCGAAGGGAAGGAATAAAAATAACAATAAGAAAAAGATAGAATTGAACAACCGTACAGGCATCTTTTGTACATTGCATACGGCTTCGCAATGGAATTGACCCTTCCCTTCCGTCCGCCAAAGAAAGGGACAAAGGTACTAGAAACAAATAGAGTCCATCCGATCCAGATCGTTGAATGATCCATTTACCACCCTTCCTTTCGTAGAAGTCAAAAATACTATGATGGTTCTGTTGCTTTATATATTTCTTATTTATCTCGTCTTTAATTTAGCAATCCCAAGGTTTTTTCTTACCTGATCACAAATAAGGTAAGGAAAAAAGATCTTTTTTTTTTTTTCTTTTTTATAACATTAATATCAGAAAGGCACTTCTGGTGTGTAACAAAAATGGTTTGTGACGCTGAAACAGACCTCCGACACATAAGATCAAATCGGAAATAACCTTTGTTTCATACTACTATTTCGATACATAATTTCATGTCATGTTATGAAAAAACAAAAAGGGTTTGTTCATATCGAACTAAAAATGCCATGCTATTATTACTTATTATTCATGTTCCATATGGCGAAGGCATAGTCTTTTTTTTTTTCAAATAAAAAACTCATTGGCGCCAAGCGTGAGGGAATGCTAGACGTTTGGTAATTTCTCCTCCGACCAGAATGAAAGATCCCATTGAAGCGGCTAATCCCATGCATATTGTATGTACATCAGGCGGCACAAATTGCATAGTATCATAAATAGCTATTCCTGGTATTACCCATCCACCGGGGGAGTTTATAAACAAATAAAGATCCTTAGTATCGTCCTCTATACTAAGATATACCATAAGACCAACAAGTTGATTCGAGATCTCGCTATCAACCTCTTGGCCTAAAAAAAGTAATCTTTCTCGATAAAGTCGGTTGATTAGGACAAAATTGTATCCTTTAGTAACCGTACATGCACCTTTGGATGCATACGGTTCAAAAAAGCGAAAAAAAAATCAATGTGTCGATTCCAGTCCTATTTCTTTTTTTTTTAACAGGGTTTTTTGTTTTTCTCTAATGAAGGGACTTTTTCTTATATTATTCTATTTTTCAAGAAACATTGCTTCCTTCCCTATCTAGAATAAAAAAAAAAAGAATTCAAAAAACTTATTGAACTAACCTCTTATTGATGTATTGTTTCATCGAGATTCAAATCACGATGTCATTTTCTTGTTCCTAAATGGGCCCATTTATTTCTTTTAGGTTCATGTTCTACTCCGGGTAAATATCTATCCGAATTCTATTTGCACATATAGGGCAAATTATGTCAGTGCCACTTTTTACGATTTTTTTTCAATTCTTTTCATGCCTTCCGCCAAACTATTTGATATTTTTATTATACTATTCCATTGATTGGTAGTTTGAGATAACCCCTAGGGTATAAAAGATACAAGTGGTAATGGTACCCATATTACCAATTTGGTATTTTCTGAACGGAGCCTGAATATTGGTACAAGCTAACCATAAATTCTTCTAATTTAGATTATTGATCTCCAAAAAAATTTGATTTAATTGTACTTCGCGCTCCGAGTTTTTGAAGGTTCAATCAATCTTTCTTGGGCGAAACAGGGGATATCTCGATCGGGAGAGAGAACGGGTAAATCCCATATGACCCAATATGTCTGACAAGTCGCACTATACGTCAACCCAAACTGCATCTTCCTCTCCAGGACTCCGAAAAGGTACTTTTGGAACACCAATGGGCATTAAAAAAAAAAAAAAGAAATTAAAGTACTCTATTTTACTTTGATGTGGAAACGTAACAATGAATTTCTTGTCCTCATAATTTTTATTTCTGTTTCTCCTATTTTATACATAGATTGGAGGGTTCATACAGAAATACGGAATGAATAAAGAAAAATTCTTATTCTTATGAGGGGATCGTTCGAATAATCAATAAGTGTTTATGCATTCGTTTTCCAAAAATGAAATAAATTTCCCATTGCGTATTGTTACTTATCGGGTATAGAATAGATCTGCTTCTCTTTGTTCCTATGAACAGAAATTTTCCATTATTTCCAATGTAACGGAATAAAATAAATAAATATTAACCTAGATAATCTACTGAAAAAGGTTAGGTACATAGTATATATATATTTTAGTTTTTTAGTCCAATGCGATAAAGTTACATAGTGTCTATTTATCTTTGATAAAGGGGTATTTCCATGGGTTTGCCTTGGTATCGTGTTCATACCGTTGTATTGAATGATCCCGGTCGGTTGCTTTCTGTCCACATAATGCATACAGCTTTGGTTTCTGGTTGGGCCGGCTCAATGGCTCTATACGAATTAGCGGTTTTTGATCCCTCTGACCCCGTTCTTGATCCAATGTGGAGACAGGGTATGTTCGTTATACCCTTCATGACTCGTTTAGGAATAACCAATTCATGGGGCGGTTGGAGTATTACAGGGGGAACTATAACGAATCCGGGTATTTGGAGTTACGAAGGTGTGGCAGGCGCACATATTGTGTTTTCCGGCTTGTGCTTCTTGGCAGCTATCTGGCATTGGGTGTATTGGGACCTAGAAATATTCTGTGATGAACGTACGGGAAAACCCTCTTTGGATTTGCCTAAGATTTTTGGAATTCATTTATTTCTTTCAGGGGTAGCTTGCTTTGGTTTTGGTGCATTTCATGTAACAGGCTTGTATGGTCCTGGAATATGGGTGTCCGATCCTTATGGACTAACTGGAAAAGTACAACCTGTAAATCCAGCGTGGGGCGCGGAAGGTTTTGATCCTTTTGTTCCAGGAGGCATAGCTTCTCATCATATTGCAGCGGGGACATTAGGCATATTAGCAGGTCTATTCCATCTTAGTGTCCGTCCGCCTCAACGTCTATACAAAGGATTACGTATGGGAAATATTGAAACTGTCCTTTCCAGTAGTATCGCTGCTGTGTTTTTTGCAGCTTTCGTTGTTGCTGGAACTATGTGGTATGGTTCAGCAACTACCCCGATTGAATTATTTGGTCCTACTCGTTATCAGTGGGATCAGGGATATTTTCAGCAAGAAATATATCGAAGAGTTGGTGCTGGACTAGCT